TGCCAAATATTTGTTTTACATCTTCCATGTGAAAATGTTCTATTTTAATAAGATCTTCTTGACTGTTATTCAAAAGGTCCAATAATGTATGTATATTAGATTTTTTGAGGCAATTGTAGATCCTAGATGGCAATTCTAATTGGTCAATAAAAATGTATTTCAATGCTATTTTTTTTTTGTTTTTCCTTATTTCAGCCAATCTATTGTGAAAGGTAAAAAGGGGTAAAGAAACTTTATGTTGATTGTCTTCGAAATAGAATTTTTCTTCTTCTGCATGTAGAAAAGGAATAAATAAATCAATTAAATTTCGGGAGGCTTCGTAAAGTGCTTCTTTCGGAGTTAAACTACCGTTTGTCCATATTTCAAGAAAAAGTATCTCTTGTTTTTCATTCCCATTTCCATAAGAATGAATACTATGATTTACATTTCGAACAGGCATGAATAGAGTATCTATAGGATAACTTCCGTCTTGAGAGTTATTTGGCGCTTTTATATGATATCCGCGATTTCTTTCAAGTTGTAATCCAATACACAAATCTATTGCTTCCGTCAAGTTAGCTATATGTTGCGTATTGTTAACTATTTCTACATAAGTTGGCAAGATGATATCTTGAGCAGTTACACGCCTGGGGCCCCTAACACAAATAGACGCCTCACAAGTTCCATATAGATTACTTCTCAATACTATTTCTTTCAAATTCATTAAAATTTCATGTACTGATTCTTGAATACCTACTATGGTAGAGTATTCGTGTGGTATTTCCTCAAATTTTGCACGTGTGATACATGTTCCTTCTATTTCTCCAAGTAACGCTCTTCGCATCGCAATGGCTATTGTATCTGCTTGACCTTTTAGAAGTGGAGAAAGAATAAAGCGCCCATAATAAAGACATTTAGTATCCGTTCTTGATTCAACACACTTCCACTGTAGTGTCCGAGTAGATACTCTTATTTTCTCTCGAACCATAGTAATATTTTACAAAATTGATAATATCTTTGAATCATTTATTTCTCTTGAAATTTCTTGAATTCTTATTTCTACACACGTCTTTTTTTAGGAGGCCTACAGCCATTATGTGGCATAGGAGTTACATCCCGTACAAAACTTAATAATATACCACTTCTACGAATAGCCCGTAATGCTGCATCTCTTCCGAGACCAGGACCCTTTATCATGACTTCTGCCCGTTGCATACCTTGTTCCACCACTGTACGAATAGCGTTTCCTACTGCGGTTTGAGCCGCAAAGGGTGTCCCTCTTTTTGTACCCCTGAAGCCACAAGTACCGGCCGAAGCCCAAGAAACTACTCGACCTCGTACATCTGTAACAGTCACAATTGTATTATTGAAACTTGCTTGAACATGAATAACACCCTTTGGTATTTTACGTGCACTTTTACGCGAACTAATACGTCCATTTTTACGTGAACCAAATTTTGCTATAGGTTTTTTTGCCATATTTTTTCATCTCATAAATATGAGTCAAAGATATATGGATATATCCATTTCATGTCAAAACAAATCCTTCTTTTTTACATCAATCAAATCTTTTAGCAATTTTCTTAGAAAATTCCTTTTCGTTCTTAATTTTCGTAGAATGATTATCCTTGTCGTTGTTTATGTTTTGGATTAGAACAAATTACTATAATTCGTCCCCGTCTGCGGATCAGTCGACATTTTTCACAAATTGGACGAACAGAAGCCCTTATTTTCATATTTGTTATTCCTTAGTTTTAATTTTGAATCTATTTCGTGGAAGAAAATAAGTTTCTTGATATTTTGAACCTCGAATTGTATTCTTGTAGGAAAAAGTGTTGAAATTGAAAACGGTTTAATCGTTGTTTGAATCCTTATTGCGAAGTCGATAAATTATACGACCTTTGGTTGAATCATAACGACTTATTTCAACCTTAACTCTATCTCCCGGTAAGATTCGTATAGAACTACGCCGTATCCTTCCTGAAACATAACCTAGAATCAGATCTTCATTATCTAAACGAACCCAGAACATGCCATTAGGAAGTGATTCAGTAATCAAACCCTCATAAATCCATTTTTGTTCTTTCATTCCAGATAAAACCCCCTTAAAGTATCAACTAATCGAGAAGTAATATTAGACAAGTCGTCTTTTCTTTTTTTTTGTTCAAAAATAATAAATTTAGGATCCAATTCGGATATTCTAGAGATTACCATATATAACATAAAATTTCTCCGCCAATTCTTTCTAGTCGAGCTTCCCGATCCGTCATTATACCTCTCGAGGTAGAAAGAATTGCAATTCCCATTCCACCTAAAATTCTAGGAATTCGTTGATAGTTAGAATAGATTCGTAGACCAGGTCGACTAACTCTTTTTAAATACAAAGTATTTTGATAAGGCCCCTTCTTATTTCTTCTATGTCGTAGAGTTAAAACCAAAAAATATTTGTTGTTCCCTTCTTGATGTTTTCTCGCATTTTCGATAAAGCCTTCTTGTAAAAGTATTTTAACAATGTTTTCCGTAATGTTAGTAGATACTATTCTAACTATTCCTTTTCTATTCATGTCCGCATTTCGTATAGAAGTTATTATATCAGCAATAGTGTCCCTACCCATGATGAATTAAAATCAGTGGTGTTCCCACAATTTGATATAATCAACATGTCTTTTTAATTTATTATTAATTCAAAATAAATAATAAATGAAAGGTATATACATGATACACAATCTACTATAAGTTCATTTAAATATCCTACGTCTCGTCTTATAATACTTCAGGAGCTAATGAAACTATTTTAGTAAATTTTTGTCTCAATTCCCGGGCAATCGCACCAAAAATGCGAGTTCCTTTTGGATTTCCTTCTTGATCAATGATAACTGCAGCATTGTCATCATATTGTATTATCATACCGTTGTCCCGTTTGAGTTCTTTACAGGTACGTACAATAACAGCTCTGATTATTTCTGATCTTTCTAAGGGTGTATTGGGTATTGCTTCTTTGATCACAGCAACAATAACGTCACCAATACGAGCATATCGACGATTGCTAGCTCCTATGATTCGAATACACATCAATTCTCGAGCCCCGCTGTTGTCTGCTACATTCAAATGGGTCTGAGGTTGAATCATATTTTGTTTTATTTATTTTTTCGATGCAAAAAGAAAAAGAAATATTGTTTGTCCAAAAAAATTTACAGTTGTTATCTAAAAGATCTATTTCCTTAAGTTCTACTATGCTGAAATAGCTGAAATAATGAATTGAGTTCGTATAGGCATTTTTGATGCTGCTATTGTGATAGCCTTTCGAGCTACATTTTCTGATACTCCGCTTATTTCATACAGTATTCGGCCTGGTTTGACAACAGCTACCCAATATTCGGGAGATCCTTTCCCCGAACCCATACGGGTTTCCGCAGGTCTTACTGTAACAGGTTTGTCAGGAAATATACGTAACCATATTTTTATTTTTCCACCACGACGTGCATTTCGTGTCATTGCTAGTCGTCCTGCTTCTATTTGTTTCGACGTGATCCAAGCGGGTTCAAGTGCCTGAAGAGCATACCTTCCGAAACAAATACGATTCCCCCGATAAGATATTCCCTTCATTCTTCCCCTATGTTGTTTACGGAATCTAGTTCTTTTTGGGTTATAGTTGATGGTTCTTTTTGAATTCCATCTCTACTACAGAACCGGACATGAAAATTTCTTCTCATCCGGCTCCTCGCAAATAAAAAATTTCTTTTGGATTCATCTACTTTTACTTTACTAAACTAAATATTTTTGATTTGAGTAAAAAAAGAATTTTTGCGGGCGAATATTTACTCTTTCAATATCTATATTCACCTGTAGAATTAGTTTATCCTTTCTCATAAGATATGAATTGATCTCGGGTTCGTTCCGCCATCCTTCCCAATGAATCGTAAGGGTTCATTTTCAATTGAATCTTATGTATTCACGGGTTCCGTCGTTCCCATCGTTTCTTCATTAATATAATGGTTAGGTCTGAATTCTACAACGGAGTTTTTAATAAAATATACAATTTCTTTTTGAGCCAATCCTCCTAGTCATTATTGGTTCGAAACTCTTTCTTTTTCTATGATATGAACAGATTCATATAATTATGTATGAATCTGTATTGATGCTTTATTACATTTTTTTAAGATGTTTCAAAGACCTTACATATTGGAATCATATATCTTTTCTATTGATTTTTTTCTTTCTCTCACCTTTCCATTTATCCGTATCCTTTTTTCTTTTTTGTATTTTTATTTTGTTTAACAATAAATCTAATGAATTGTTTATGCCAAAAAAATTTTCAGTTGCTACAATAGTAGGACTAAAATAGCATATCTTGACTGTTTCTTTGGATCGAGATAATGTGATACGATGAGTTGGTTATTCGTTTTATAATTATTAGTTCATACATGTGTTCTTTGTTTTGTTTTTTTTTTGAGTCTTAATTTTAACAAAAACCAACGAGTCACACACTAAGCATAGCAATTCTATTAAAGGGTCAATCGAATTTTTATTAAACCTTGTGGGATTAAAAATTAGAATTGATTGGATGGAAAAAAGGATTTTATTTTTTGTTCCATAAATTGAACAAGAAAATCAAATAAAGACTTATTATTCCTCGTCTATAAATATCCAAATTTTAATACCTAATACCCCATAAATCGTTCGAACGGTATAGGCACAATAATCAATTTTCGCGCGAATGGTTTGTAGGGGAACCCTACCCTCTCTTATCCATTCGATACGTGCAATTTCTTTTCCATCGATACGGCCTGCAATCTGGATTTGAATTCCTTTTGTATCAGCTTGTTCGGTTAATTCGATAGCTTTTTTCATTGCTTTTCGAAATGATACCCTACTCTTTAGTTGTCCAGCTAAAAATTCGGCAAGAATATTAGGATCTCCATAAGGTTTTGTAATTCTTGTAATAGCAATGTTGAGTTTTCGGTTCACACAATTCAATTCTTTTTGTACATTTATTTTTAGGTCTTCGATCCCTTGTGGTT